TTCTTTGTTTTTGTTTTAATATTCATTATTTTTCTTTGTATTCTTTTTTTATACTTCTTAATATAAATAGAATTCTATAGAATATATATATTCTATAGAATAATACTAATAGAATAATACTAATACTAAATATTTTTATTCGATTAATTTACTCAATTCATGAGTTGATTAATAAGTTCGTTGATTTGGAATCACAGGAGGAGTAGATGTCACAGATGATGAATTTCTTTCTTAATTTTATTTCTTAATTATGTCACTATATTTCTTTTTATTCGTCTGTAATAATTTATTGATGAATCTCCAATTTTCAATTGTATCTTTCAATTAGTATTTTTTCTTATCTTCTTATTTTTCTCTCAAAAATGAAAATTTAGGCAAGTGCTTTATAAACATATGTATAAAAAGAACATATTTCATTTAGTTTCTATATGCCCACTATAACTAGTTATTTCGGGTTTTTACTAGCAGTTTTAATTATAACCTCAGCTCTATTTATCGGTCTGAGTAAAATACGACTTATTTGATTTGTAATTTTGAAATGAATTGGAAATAATATATTCTATAGTTCCTTACTGTGTCAATTTCGGTCATTGAGATTTATGATCAATACAGATTAATATTTAAGGATAAATATTACCTTTCTTTTTACCTTTGGAACAAATAAAAATGATTGAAGTTTTTCTATTTGGAATCGTGTTAGGTTTAATTCCTATTACTTTGGCTGGATTATTTGTAACTGCCTATTTACAATACCGACGAGGTGATCAGTTAGATCTTTGATTAATTAAAGTCTCTTTTGTTTATGGATTCCCTATTTATTTGTTTTAATCCTAATCCACAAGGATAAAAACTGTTGTTCCATTTTTTCAGTGTAATTCTCAATCTAACAATATTAGAATCGCGTTCTGTAGGATTTGAACCATCACGCTCTGTAGGATTTGAACCTACGACATCGGGTTTTGGAGACCCGCGTTCTACCGAACTGAACTAAGAGCGCTTTGTTTTCATAAATTATTTTATATGATCCCAATACATTTTGCATGTATATACTATATCAATATATTAATATATACATATAGATATTCAGTATGTATGTCCAATTGGAATTCGTCTTCAATTGGTCCCGTTTTATTGCTAATATAATAAGGAGTATCATATGATAAGTAATAGTTAGGGATAGGGATGACAGGATTTGAACCCGTGACATTTTGTACCCAAAACAAACGCGCTACCAAGCTGCGCTACATCCCTTTTCCATTTGTTTCTAGTGTTATTGTAAGGAATCTTTATCTTGTTTTCCACATTTTTCTTTTCTCTGTTGATATATAATGTATATATTAATTATTCTGCCATTTTTTTTTAGTTTCCTATACTATAATATACAATAGAATATGAAAAAGAAAAAAATATTCTAAATAATATATATATATAGAATAAAAAAAAAGACTTAAAAAAAGGAGGATTTGAAATGCGAGATCTAAAAACATATCTTTCCGTGGCACCAGTAGTAAGTACTCTATGGTTCGGGGCTTTGGCGGGTCTCTTGATAGAGATCAATCGCTTTTTTCCAGATGCATTGATCTTCCCCTTTTTTTCATTCTAGTTATTAACACGGGAAGGGATGAAGAAGATTATAGATCCAATTAAATATATGTAATTAATCTCCTCTTCTTCTTCTTCTTTTTTAGAATTGTAGTAAAATAAGTTAGGAAAGATAAAGAATAAAGGTGAATTCGGCCTCATTGAATTTCGGAGTGAAAACTCGATATCTGGTCCAGGTTTCAATGGAATTGAATTAATAATTCAATTCCATTTCTATTAATAACAGAGTGAAACCAGAAATCCAAATGGAATGGATAGGGTGGGGGCAACAATATCATACAAAATACTTAAAAAAACGAAAATAAATACTGTATTGAAATTTGAAACGAAATATAGTTCGAGATCATTGTATTATTTTTGTACTATATTAATATTAATTGGAACGAAATCTTTCATAATTGGATTTCGAATTATTAATTTCTATTTTTTTTCGTTCTTTTCTTTTTCTTAGATTCTAATCCGAAAATAGAAAAGTTGAGTAAATTAAAAACCCAAAGGAGGTTCATGGCCAAGGGTAAAGATATCCGAGTAACCGTTATTTTGGAATGTACCGGTTGTGATAAAAAGAGTGTTAATAAAGAATTAACGGGTATTTCTAGATATATTACTCAAAAGAATCGACACAATACGCCTAGTCGATTGGAATTGAGAAAATTCTGTCCCCGTTGTTGCAAACATATAATTCACGCAGAAATAAAGAAGTAGAGAAAATTGATCGCTTGTGTGTTACCCTTCCAACCAAAGAACATAACATGGAAAATGATCTATCTATATATATAGATAGATATTCTATAATTTCTAATTGATTTATAGTTGAATTATATACATATATCATTACATAGCAACATATATTAAAAAAGATAAAAAAAAAGAAATCCTTTCTTGTAATAAATGTGATTTTTGGAACAGGAATAAACAAACCATGGAAAAATCTAAGCGACTCTTTCTTAAATCCAAGAGATCTTTTCGTAGGCGTTTGCCCCCGATTGGATCGGGGGACCGAATTGATTATAAAAACATGGGTTTAATTAGTCGATTTATTAGTGAACAAGGAAAAATATTATCCAGACGCGTAAATAGATTGACCTTAAAACAACAACGATTAATTACGATTGCTATAAAACAAGCTCGTATTTTATCTTCATTACCTTTTCTTAATAATGAAAAACAATTTGAAAAAAGCGAGTCGACCACTAGAACTACTACTTTAAGAAAAAAAAAAAATAGAAATTAAAATGAATAATTCGAAATCAAATTTGAATTTAGATTCAAATTAAGCATGAATTGATGTTTTGTTCGAAAACTACGACAATTCAATTTGGGTTTTTATGTTGTAAGAAAAAAGATAATCGGTGGCGAAGAATAATTTTTTTTATTTAGCGTGGTTGTTTATTTTGATAGCCTTATCGTGTGATAAAAATTCACATGATAAGGCTATCAAAATAAACTAATTTCTATGCTATAACTTCCCGAAGTAAAGTCTACGGGGATTTTTGGTTTTTATGATATCGTTGGCAATCATAAAAAGACAATTCTCTTTTAATATAGCTATTTGTGCAACTATTTTACGATTAAGAAGCAATTGCCTCGTGTATAGATTATATATGAAATTACTATAAATATAATATACTTTTGGATTCTCGCGAATTACTGCATTTATTCGACTAATCCATAAACCACGAAAATCTCTTTTTTTCCTATCTCTATCCCGATGAGCCGAAACCAAAGCTTTAATTTTCTGTTGAGTAATAGTTCGAGTAAGTCTTGAATGAGCTCCGCGAAAGCTTGCTGTAAATAAACGAATTTTTGTCCTCCGTTTACGAGCTATATATCCTCGTTTAATTCTGGTCATTGAATAAATGAGACTTTGACGAATAACTATTTTCTTTTTTTTCTTTCAGTTATTCTTTTCTTCTTTTTAGTCTATTAATAACAAAAATGGATTCTTCCAATGTATAAAAAAAATTCCAATGGCTCTTGCTACTATAACCTCCCCAACCACGATTTTTTGATTTTTTTTTTCTAAATATTGAACCTCAAAATAAGAAATTGTATTGATACTAGGTATCAAAAAACATAGTAATAGTAAATGAAATAGGACAGAGATAAAAAAATCGCGGGTTCCATCGTTTCTATGATTTTTTAGAAACGGCCAGGTCCTCTCTATATACCGGAGCCTTCTTTCTTTTCATTTTCTATTCATTTAATCAATGTTATTGTTAACTTGTACAGGTCACACTCTTTGGCTCTACCCATCCAATATCTAGTAAATAGGTTTTTTCACAACGAAATCTAGTTATACAGTAACGGTATTTAATTATTCAAATTTGCTGGGTAGCTGACCCTCTTATTCCGTTCTTGCAAAATTGATTAAAGACATAATTTATCTTTAATTGAAATAGTATTTTCTCCGCTTAATGGGTAACTTAATATTTGTTACCAATGGTAAAGTCTTTCTCATCTTAAATCGCAAATTAAGATTATTGGGTTTGCACCAATCAAAACCATAAATTTGATACATGATAGAAGAATGTAAAGAATGTATATATTTAAGATAGTGTGAATGGAATTTTTCCATTCACACTATCTTAACCGATAACCAATACTGAAAAAATTAAATTGGTTTTTTCTTAGTATATGATCTGAACGAGTCGCACATACACCCTGGTACACGTTCCTCGGCGCTGAGGGCATCCCCGAAGAGCTGGGGATTTTGTGACGTTTCGGATTGGCTGTCTTGTGTTTCTAATAAGTTGTTTCATAGTTGGCATGGTAAGTCGTATATATATAGATAGATAGGTAATGAGTGGGTTTAGATCTATCCTAACCCTTAATTACTTATATTTTATTTTTTTATTCAACTGCTACAAGATCTACAATTCCGTGAGCTTGGGCTTCTGCTGCTGACATAAAAACATCCCTTTCCATGTCTTCGGATATAACCCATAAAGGTTTGCTCGTTCTTTGTACATAAACCCTTGTGATAGTTTCACGCAGTTTCAGTAGTTCTTCCGCTTCCAGGATAAATTCTCCCGTTTGTGCCTCATAAAAAGAACTCGCGGGTTGGTGGATCATTACCCTGATTATATAACTTAATAAGTGTTTCCCTTATCTTGATAAAGATTTTGATAATGATTTCTCCTATATTGGTAAAGATTTTCTTTATTCCCCAAATAAAGGTAAAAGGGATAAGGTATAAATACAAATAAGAAAAAATGAGCAAAAATAAGATTCAATAACCGTACAAGCATTTTCTGCATATTGATGCATACGGCTTTTCCGCGTATACAATTCATTTTTTCTCTATGGATATAGTATTTTCTTCTATGAATTTTTTTCTCCGTTTATGAATTTCTTTTTTTCTTCCATCAAAGAAAAAAGAAGTACAAAATCGACTGGGTCTTTTGGATCCAGATCCTTAAATAATAAACAATACAATAACCAACTTTCTTTTTTCTTTTTGAATATATTTATAAAAATACTATGATGGTTCCGTTGTTTTTTTATTTCATTTTTTTTGTTATTCAACAATCCGAAAGTTTCTTTTTTTTCATATGTTATGTTTTCTTCTAATTAAAATAAAAATTGTTAAAAGTTTCCTGGTATGAAAAAAAAAACAAAAAAGTCTATGACACTAAAATTAAACTAGGTTCCTGATAGATCAGATAAAATTGTAAATACCCTTTTTTTCATACTACTCTTTCTATATATAATCGAATGGTTTAAAAAACAAAAATTTGCATATGGAATTCGAAATACCATGCTATTATTACTTATTAAATGTTTTTATGGCGAAGGTATAGTCTTTATATATATATTTTCTCAAATAAAAGAATCATTGGCGCCAAGCGTGAGGGAATGCTAGACGTTTGGTAATTTCTCCTCCTGCCAAAATAAAGGATCCCATTGAAGCGGCTAATCCCATACATACTGTCTGTACATCTGGTTGTACAAATTGCATAGTATCATAAATAGCTATTCCGGGTATTACCCACCCCCCCGGAGAATTTATAAACAGATACAAATCTTTATTATTGTCCTCGATACTGAGATATACCATAAGACCAATAAGTTGATTCGATATTTCACTATCAACCTCTTGACCTAAAAAAAGTAATCTTTCTCGATAAAGTCGATTGATTAGGATTAAATTTTTTTCCTTAAGAGCCGTACATGCACCTTTTGATACATACAGTTCACCAAAAATAATATAAGCAAAAAAAGAATCAATGTGTCGATTTTAAACCTCTTTCTCTTTTCATAATGGACTTCTTCGAACTTTTAAAGAAAAAAATAATATACTCAATTTATTGAACTAACTTCTCATTGATGTATTGCTTTCATCGAGATCGAATCCCAATCACAATGTAATTTTCTTGTTTCTGAATGGACTTTTTCAATTCTTTTAGGTTTCTTTTCTACTCTGAGTAAAGATCTGCCCGATTTGGATTTGCACATATAGGACAAATATAACAATACTATGTTTTTTTGTTATAACTTCTTTCTTTTCTGAATTTCTTATTTAATGTTTTCTGTAAAATATATGATAGAAGTGGTGATCATATATATTACCAATTGGTTTTTTTCTAAACAGAGCCTGGGTACTTTATTGGTCCAATCAAGCCAACCATAAATCATTCATAATTTCGAATAATATAATAATCTCGATACCCCCTCTAAAAACCAAAAAATCGATAGAATTATACTTCATTCCATTTCACGCTCCAAATTTTTTATGATTCAATCATTCTCTTTTGGGGGTGAAAGAGAGGATATCTCGATCGGGGGAGAAAACGGGGAAATCCCATATGACCTACTATATCTGACAAGTCGCACTATATATCAACCCAAGATGCATCTTCTTCCCCAGGACTTCGAAAGGGTACTTTTGGAACACCAATGGGCATAAAATGGAGATAAAGTCATATATCTCACTTTAGTGTGGAAACGTAAGAATTAGCTTATAGTGTTAAAAATGATTTACTTTTATTATATTGCATTTTTATAAATAAAAAAAGGAATACTAAATAAAGTAAAGTTGTTACGAATGGGTCATTGGGGTGATAAACGAATATGTCTGCATTTACTTATTTAAATATTCATAGAGAAAATTGTCAACCCCTCTCGTCTACCCACCATTGCGTATTATTACTTATCGGGTATAGAATAAATCTGTTTCTTTTTATTTCTACAAATATGATTGTTCCATTATTACTAAAAAACTAGAACAAATTGGAATCCTTTTTCCGAGATAATCTACTGAAATGCAAGAGTCCATAGTATAATTTTTTCCAGTGCAATAAAGTTACATAGTGTCTATTTTTTGTTGATATAAGAGGTATTTTCATGGGTTTACCTTGGTATCGTGTTCATACTGTTGTATTAAATGATCCGGGCCGTTTGCTTTCTGTTCATATAATGCACACAGCTCTGGTTGCTGGTTGGGCCGGTTCGATGGCTCTATATGAATTAGCAGTTTTTGATCCCTCTGACCCTGTTCTTGACCCAATGTGGAGACAGGGTATGTTCGTTATACCTTTCATGACTCGTTTAGGAATAACCAATTCTTGGGGCGGTTGGAACATCACAGGAGGGACTATAACGAATCCGGGTATTTGGAGTTACGAAGGTGTGGCCGGAGCACATATTGTGTTTTCGGGCTTGTGCTTTTTAGCGGCTATTTGGCATTGGGTTTATTGGGATCTAGAAATCTTTTGTGATGAACGTACTGGAAAACCTTCTTTGGATTTGCCCAAAATTTTTGGAATTCATTTATTTCTTGCAGGAGTGGCTTGTTTTGGTTTTGGCGCGTTTCATGTAACAGGATTGTATGGTCCTGGAATATGGGTGTCTGATCCTTATGGACTAACTGGAAGGATACAATCCGTAAATCCCGCGTGGGGTGTGGAAGGTTTTGATCCTTTTGTTCCGGGGGGAATAGCTTCTCATCATATTGCAGCAGGAACGTTGGGCATATTAGCGGGTCTTTTCCATCTTAGTGTGCGTCCGCCCCAACGTCTATATAAAGGATTACGTATGGGAAATATTGAAACCGTCCTTTCCAGCAGTATTGCTGCTGTCTTTTTTGCAGCTTTTGTCGTTGCTGGAACTATGTGGTATGGTTCAGCAACAACTCCCATTGAATTATTTGGTCCTACTCGTTATCAATGGGATCAGGGATACTTCCAGCAAGAAATTTATCGAAGAGTTGGTGCTGGACTAGCCGAAAATAAAAGTTTATCAGAAGCTTGGTCTAAAATTCCCGAAAAATTAGCTTTTTATGATTACATCGGCAATAATCCAGCAAAAGGGGGGTTATTTAGAGCGGGTTCAATGGACAATGGAGATGGAATAGCCGTCGGTTGGTTAGGACATCCCATCTTTAGAGATGAAGAGGGGCGTGAACTTTTTGTACGTCGTATGCCTACTTTTTTTGAAACATTTCCAGTTGTTTTGGTAGACGGGGACGGAATTGTTAGAGCCGATGTTCCTTTTCGAAGGGCAGAATCGAAATATAGTGTCGAACAAGTAGGTGTAACTGTTGAGTTCTATGGTGGCGAACTTAATGGAGTAAGTTATAGTGATCCCGCTACTGTGAAAAAATATGCTAGACGTGCTCAATTGGGTGAAATTTTTGAATTAGATCGTGCTACTTTGAAATCAGATGGTGTTTTTCGTAGCAGTCCAAGGGGTTGGTTTACTTTTGGACATGCTTCATTTGCTCTGCTATTCTTTTTCGGGCACATTTGGCATGGTGCTAGAACTTTGTTCAGAGATGTTTTTGCTGGTATCGACCCAGATTTAGATGCTCAAGTAGAATTTGGAGCATTCCAAAAAATTGGAGATCCAACTACAAGAAGACAGGTAGTCTGATATAACATTCTTTTTTTCCTTTTCGACTTTTTTTGTTATGATTTTGAATTTCACATAGAGAACTAGATAAATCTTGATTTGAATCATTGCATTTACTCTTTTCTTTTTTTTTTATTTTATTTGGGAAATGAGCCCCAATAAATAGGTATGAAAGCTATAATTGTAAACCACGATCAAATCTATGGAAGCATTGGTTTATACATTCCTCTTAGTCTCGACTTTAGGAATTCTTTTTTTCGCTATCTTTTTTAGAGAACCCCCTAAAGTTCCAACGAAAAAGATGAAATAATTTTGGATTATCTTAATTGAAGTAATGAGCCCCCAATATGGAGGGCTCATTACTTCAACTAGTCCCCATGTTCTTCGAATGGATCTCTTAGTTGTTGAGAGGGTTGCCCAAAAGCAGTATATAAGGCATACCCAGTAAAACTTACAAGTAAACCAGATATAGAGATGGCAATTAGGGTTGCTGTTTCCATTATTGTTTCCATTATTATAATTATAAAGTTTCAAGATCACAATAGATCTATAGGATAAGATCCTTATATTTACAGCGGAATGGTATACAAAGTCAACAGATCTCAATGAATAAAAAATAGTATTTATGGCTACGCAAACCGTTGAGGATAACTCTAGATCTGGTCCAAGACGAACTGTTGTAGGGGATTTATTGAAACCATTAAATTCAGAATATGGTAAAGTAGCTCCAGGGTGGGGAACTACTCCTTTGATGGGTGTTGCAATGGCTCTATTTGCGATATTTCTATCTATTATTTTGGAGATTTATAATTCGTCCATTTTATTGGACGGAATTTCTATGAATTAGATTCGCAAGAATCGAGTAATTAGTTTTTCAATAGAAAGGAAAATTAAGCATTTAGGTTTCTTGTTGTTTGTTATCTTATTCTATTTTGATTTGGTAGTTTGATCGTGGAATTTCTTTGTTTCTGTATTTCCGGAATATGAGTGTGTGACTTGTTTTAATTGATCCTATTGATAGTACAGAACATAAAATGGATCTGTCATCTTGATAGAGATAGTTTTATCCCGTCCGATATTTATTCTAGTATCTGGAGCACGGAATATAGAAAATAGATTCTAAAAATATTAGAACTATGATTCATACTAAATATTTAGACCTCGCAACCGGACTTAAAAAACTTTTCAAAGAGTTATAAAAAGAAATTGAATAATTTTCATCCTTTCAAGCTTCCGGAACTTACCTTTATCTTACCTTTATTTGGATCAAAGGACAAACGTTTCTTTGAATTTTTTCATTATATCTATTCATTGAATAAGTGATGATCCAACAGTTCTTACTCAGGGAATTTTTGGATTTCGATTAAAGGTTTTTTTTGAATCATCGTGGTTATAGTATGAATCTAATGTTTTTTTCAATTGATTCATATGGTCCTAACAAGAGAATTCCTATCAATAATAAAAATTCAATAATAATAAATAAGACAGCAGTAAAATCACATTACACACAAATAAAAAATGAAGTAAATAATAGAATATTCAAGAG